CGATTTGAAAATGCTGTAAGAACTGAAATGTCACAATATTATTTTTGTACATGTCAAAGTGATGGAAACGAAAGAATAGCTTTTACGTATCCCCCCAGTTTGGCAACTTTTTTGGAAATGATGCAAAGAAAGACATCTCTGTTCCCAAAGGAAAAAGTCCCCTCTAATTCTAATGAATTTTATAATCAGTGGAGTTATACCAATGAATATAAACAGAAAAATCTAAACAAACATCTTATAAATAGAGTAAAAGCTCTCGATAAAAATCTAGCTCAAACTCTCACTAAAGAATCCATTATTCTGAATGTACTCGAAAAAAGAACTCAATTGTGTAATGATAAGACTAAAAAAGAATATTTACCAAAAATATATGATCCTTTCGTAAATGGACCCTATCGTGGACGAATCAAAAAATTGTTTTCACTTTCAATTAAAAATGAAAATTATATAGAAAAGTTTTTAATAAATAAGATTCATAGTATCCTTCTTATTATTAATCGTCTAGAATTTGAACAGAAACTAAATCCATTTGATAGAAAAGCATGCGCAAAGCAAGTGGATTATTTATTGAACTTAATCAATGAATTTGCTTTAAAATCAGCATCAAGTTTAAATTTTACAGGACCTTTTTTAGTTGCTGAACATGAACAAATAAGAATTGATTCAGAAGATAGAATCAAAATTATCAAATTTTTATTTGATACAGATACAACTCTTCCAAATGAGAAAACGATAAAAAAAGAATCTATTGCACTAAAAGAAATACAAAAAAAACTCCCTAGATGGTCATACAAGTTAATTAACGATTTGGAACAACAGGAGGGAGAAAACGAGGAGAGTGGGGTAGAGAACCATCAGATTCGCTCAAGAAAAGCAAAACGTGTAGTTATTTTTACTGATAACCAAGAGAATACTGATATTTATAGTAATACCCAAGAAACTAATAATACTGATCAAACAGACGAAGTGGCTTTGATACGTTATTCACAACAATCGGATTTTCGTCGAGACCTAGTTAAAGGCTCTATGCGTGCTCAAAGACGTAAAATAGTTACTTGGAAATTCTTTGAGGCAGATGTGCATTCCCCCCTCTTTTTGGACCGAATAGACAAATCCCCCTTTTTTTCTTTTGATATTTCGGAACGTATAAACCAAATTTTTAGAAATGGTATGTGGACAAACACAGAACTCAAAATTTCGGACTTTAAAGAGAAAACCACAGAAGAAAGTGATAAAAAAAGGGAAGAGGAGAAAAAAGAGGAAGTCAAAAGAAAGGAGAAAGTACGTATAGAAATAGCGGAAGCCTGGGATAGTATTTTACTTGCTCAAGTAATAAGAGGTTTTTTATTAGTAACCCAATCGATTCTTAGAAAATATATTTTATTGCCTTCGTTGATAATAGTTAAAAATACCGCCCGTATGTTATTATTTCAATTTCCCGAATGGTCCGAGGATTTTAAGGATTGGAATCGAGAAATGTATGTTAAATGCACCTATAATGGCGTTCAATTATCAGAAAAAGAATTTCCGAAAAACTGGTTAACAGACGGTATTCAGATTAAGATCCTATTTCCTTTTCGTTTGAAACCTTGGCATATATCGAACTCACGAGCCCCTTATAACGATCCAATGAAAAAGAAAGATTCAAAAAATGATTCTTGTTTTTTAACAATTTTTGGAATGGAAGCGGAATTCCCTTTTGATTCTCCCAGAAAACAAGAATCATTTTTTGAACCCATTTTTAAAGAATTAAAAAGAAAAATTAGAAAATTGAAAAAGAAATGCTTTCTAATTCTAAGAATTTTTAAAGAAAAAACAAGGTTGTTTCTAAATGTTTCAAACGAAATAAAAAAACGGGTCATTAAAAGGATTCTGTTTTTAAAAGAAATAAAAAAAGAACTATCAAAAATGAATCCAATTCTATTATTTGGATTGCGAAAAAGAAAAGTAAATGAATTGAGTAAAACTAAAAAAGATTTAATAATAAGTAATCTAATGATTCCTGAATCGTCCATTGAAACTATACCTCGGAATTGGACAAATTTTTCGTTGACAGAAAAAAAAATACAGGATCTAACTGATAGAACAAACACGATTCTAAATCAAATAGAAAAAATTACAAATGAAAAAAAGGGCGGATTTAGAATTCCGGATCGAAATATTCGTTTTAACAAAATAAGTGATGATGATAAGGGGTTGGAATCACAAAAAAATATTTGGCAGATATTAAAAAGAAAAAATGCTCGACTAACACGCAAATCACATTATTTTATAAAAGTTTTCGGTGAAAAGATATACATAGATATCTTTCTGTGGATCATTAATATTCCTAGGATCAATACACAACCATTTCTTGATTCAATAAAAAAAATTATTAATAAATACATTACCAACAATGAAACAAATCAAGAAAAAAAGGATAAAAATTTTATTTGTTTTATTTCGACTCTAAAAAAGGCACTATATAATACTAATATTAGTAATCAAAATTCTATTAGTAATAAAAATTCAAACACTTTGTGTGACTTATCCGGCTTTTCACAAGCCTATGTATTTTACAAACTCGCACAAACCCAACTTCTTAATTTCGATTTTTATAAGTTAAAATCTATCTTTCAATATAATGGAGCAGCTCCTTTTATTAAGAATGAAATGAGGAGTTATTTTGTTGGAACACAAGAACCTTTTCTTTCTCAATTAAAACATAAGATTCATCAGAATTCTGGAATAAATCAATGGACAAATTGGTTAAGGAATCATTATCAATATGATATCTCTCACATTATATGGTCTAGACTAGTACCACAAAAATGGCGAAACAGATTCAATCACCACCGTATGAATCAAAAAAAGGATTTAGGCAACTCATCTAAAAAGACGCAATTTCTTCACTACGAAAAACTAAAAAAAATTGAAATGACTTCATTACTGAATGAAAAAGAGAATTTTAAAAAACAATATAGATATGATCGGTTAGCATATAAATCTATTAATTCTGAAAATACAAAGTACTCGTCAATTTATGAATTGTTATTCTACGTAAAAAATAACCAAGAAGTTTTTTCTAATTCTAACAAAAATAAACGAAAATCTTTTTATATGATGGAAGATATTCCTATCATCCCTATCAATAATGATCGAGTACAACATGATATTAGAAATATGGAGAAAAATCTGGATAGAAAATATTTTGATTGGAGAATTATTTATTTTTGTCTTAGAAAGAAAAAAACTCTTGAAGCTTGGATCAATATTGATACTGGCCCAAAAAGTAAAAAAAAAATTATTAAGGATAAACTTAATAATTATCAAATAATGGATAAAATAAATAAGCAAAATTTTTTTTATCTCACGATTCATCAAGCTCAAGAAATCGATTTATCCAATAAAAAAGGTTTTTTGGATTGGATGGGAATGAATGAAGAAATATTAAATCGCCCCATATCAAATCTTGAACGTTGGTTCTTCCCCGAATTTTTGATACTTTATAATTTGTATAAAACGAAACCTTGGTTTATACCAAAAAAATTACTTCTTTTAGATTCTAATATAAATGAAAACGCTACTGATATTGAAAACAAAAGTATTGCAGGAAATAAAAAAAAAGATCCTTTTATATCCCCTAATGAAAAAAAATCTCTTGAATTTAAAAACCGAAATAAAGAGCAAAAAGAATCTGTGGACCAAGCAAACCTTGAATCCGCTCTTTCAAACCAAGAAAAAGATGTTGAAGAAGATTATATGAGCTCGGACATGAAAAAACAGAAAAATAAAAAGCAATACAAGAACAATACAAAAGCGGAGTTTGATTTCTTACTAAAAAGGTATTTTCATTTTCAATTGCGGTGGGATGATATTTTAAATAAAAAAATAATAAATAACATCAAAGTATATTGTCTCCTGCTTAGACTGATAAATCCAAGAGAAATAACTATATCCTCTATTCAAAAGGGAGAAATGAGTCTTGATATTCTGATGATTCAGAAAAATTTAACTCTTACAGAATTCATCAAAAGAGGAATTTTGATTATTGAACCAATTCGTCTATCTATCAAAAATGACGGGCAATTTATTATGTATCAAACCATTGGTATTTCGTTGGTTCATCAAAGTAAGCACAAAATAAATCAAAAATACCGAGAAAAAATCCATGTTGATAAGAATTCTGATGAAGTCATTACCAAATATAAAAAGATGACGGGAAATAGAGATAAAAATCATTATGATTTGTTTGTTCCTGAAAATCTTTTATCACCTAGACTTCGGAGAGAATTTAGAATTCTAATTTGTTTCAATTCTAGGAATCTAAATGATATGCATAAAAATTCAGCATTGGGGAATGGTAATAAGGTAAACAGTCGGGTTTTAGATAACAGCAAAGGATATAAAAATAAAATTTTTAAATTAAAGTTATTTCTGTGGCCCAATTATCGATTAGAAGATTTAGCTTGTATGAATCGGTATTGGTTTGATAGCAATAACGGCAGTCGTTTCGGTATGGTAAGGATACATATGTATCCGCGATTGAAAATTCATTATTGAAAATTCATTACTAGTACATTTTTGCTATCTTTCCCATATCGCAGCGGGTCTATGACGACAAGGAGGTGCACACAGTCATTGTCTTACATCCCATTCTGATACATGATACTAATTCAATGATATATCAATTCGATCTAGAAATGAATCAATAAAATCGTATGATTTTAGGACTAAGTCTTAAACTTTTTGGAGTACGGAAAACAACCATCCTTTTGTATACCCTTTCAAATCGAATTTTGAAATTAAAATAGGATTCATTTTATTTAATAAAATTCGAAATTAGAGCGAAATTAAGATTATTGTCTATACCAAACTAAAACAAGTGACATTATTATTACTGATCAATAAAGATATCTATCAATCAAAATATCTTAAAACTTCAAAAAAAGGGGGGGGTTCGCTTTATGGTAAAAAATTCATTCATATCCGTTATTTCACAAGAAAAAGAAGAAAACAGGGGTTCTGTTGAATTTCAAATATTTAGTTTCACCAATAGGATACGAAGACTTACTTCACATTTACAATTACACAAAAAAGACTATTTATCTCAGAGAGGTCTACGTAAAATTCTGGGAAAACGCCAGCGCCTGCTATCTTATTTGTCAAAGAAAAATAGAATAGGTTATAAAGAATTAATTAATCGGTTGGATATTCGTGAATCAAAAACTCGTTAATTTGAAGAAGCATTTTGAATTATTTTATTTATTAGATCTTGAATTTGAATGAACTTTTTTTCGTTTTCAGCAATTCAATTCATGAAAGAGTGAATTAAGGAAAAACCTATGAATATACCAGCTACAAGAAAAGACCTGATGGTAGTCAATATGGGTCCCCACCATCCATCAATGCATGGTGTTCTTCGACTTATCATTACTCTAGATGGTGAAGATGTTATTGACTGTGAACCAATATTGGGTTATTTACACCGAGGGATGGAAAAAATTGCGGAAAACCGAACAATTATACAATATTTGCCTTATGTAACACGTTGGGATTATTTAGCTACGATGTTCACAGAAGCAATAACAGTAAATGGGCCGGAACAGCTGGGAAATATTCAAGTACCTAAAAGAGCTAGCTATATAAGAATAATTATGTTGGAGTTGAGTCGTATAGCTTCTCATCTGTTATGGCTTGGACCTTTTATGGCGGATATTGGTGCACAGACTCCTTTTTTCTATATTTTCAGAGAAAGAGAATTAGTATATGATCTATTCGAAGCTGCCACCGGTATGAGAATGATGCATAATTATTTTCGGATCGGAGGGGTGGCGGCTGATCTCCCTCATGGCTGGATAGATAAATGTTTGGATTTCTGCGATTATTTTTTAATAAGGGTTGCTGAATATCAACAACTTATTACACGCAATCCTATTTTTTTAGAACGAGTCGAGGGGGTAGGCATTATTGGTCGAGAGGAAGTAATAAATTGGGGTTTATCAGGACCAATGTTGCGGGCGTCCGGAATACAATGGGATCTTCGTAAAGTCGATCAGTATGAGTGTTATGACGAATTTGATTGGGAAGTACAATGGCAAAAAGAAGGGGATTCATTAGCTCGTTATCTAGTCCGAATTGGTGAAATGACGGAATCTGTAAAAATTATTCAACAGGCTCTCGAAGGAATTCCGGGAGGACCATATGAGAATTTAGAAATACGATACTTTGATAGAGAAAGGAATCCAGAATGGAATGATTTTGAATATCGCTTTATTAGTAAAAAACCTTCTCCTACGTTTGAATTGCCAAAACAAGAACTTTATGTGCGAGTCGAAGCTCCAAAGGGCGAATTGGGTATTTTTCTGATAGGGGATCGGGGTGGTTTTCCTTGGAGATGGAAAATTCGACCACCGGGTTTTATCAATTTGCAAATTCTTCCTCAGTTAGTTAAAAGAATGAAATTGGCTGATATTATGACAATACTAGGTAGTATAGATATCATTATGGGAGAAGTTGATCGTTGAAATGATAATTGATACACTAGAAGTACAAGATATCGATTCTTTTTCTAGATTGGAATTTTTAAAGGGGATCTATGGAATTATATGGTTACTTATTCCTATTTTGACTCTTGTATTGGGAATCACAATAGGTGTACTGGTAATTGTATGGTTAGAAAGAGAAATATCCGCGGGAATACAACAACGTATTGGACCTGAATACGCCGGCCCTTTGGGAGTTCTTCAAGCCCTAGCAGATGGGACAAAACTTCTTTTCAAAGAAAATCTTTTTCCATCTAGAGGGGATACTCGTTTATTCAGTATTGGTCCATCCATAGCAGTTATATCCATTTTAGTAAGCTATTTAGTAGTTCCATTTGGGTATCACCTTGTTTTAGCAGATCTCAATATTGGTGTTTTTTTATGGATTGCCATTTCAAGTATTGCTCCCATCGGACTTCTTATGTCAGGATACGGGTCAAATAATAAATATTCCTTTTTAGGTGGTCTACGAGCTGCTGCTCAATCAATTAGTTATGAAATACCATTAACTTTATGTGTGTTATCAATATCTCTACGTGTGATTCGTTGATATATATATTATAGACATAAACTTTTCTCTATTCTATTCTTCCTTTCTAAGAAAGCGGTGGAATTAATTGAGTAGGGTTAGATATCTTCATTTTTTTTTTTTATTCATTATATTAATTATTCTAATTGAAAAATTAAATCAAATAGTTATATGAGTGAAAGAAAACAGCTTATATATATTTTTTAATATATAAATTCGCAGTAAAAATATTGAGTCTCATTTTCCATGTATAAGAGTTAAAGAGTTAAGCGCAAATAAACATAAACATAAGAAATCGTTTACCCCAAGATTGGTTGATTTAGTCATCCTGACTTGAAGCGGGCTCAAAAGATTCACCGTATTGAGTTTTCACTATCATTTGTATGGATTAACATACATGTATTATCATAACGGAGGGTTAAACAAGTGGATGGTTAGAAACACCAAGATATGTAACGGATTTGTAATGGAAATTATGTAAATTATCCAAAAATACTTTTTACATAATATACAAACAACGAATACTAATTGGGGCTTAAGGTTGGTAGAAATTATTAGGCAGTACTCCCCACGATTCCAATCCAGAGTATGCTCCTATCCACCGATTAAATATATAACTATTGGGGAACGAAAAAATCCTTTATTTTGTAAGCCCTCTTTTTTTAAGAAATAGAAAGAAGAATAGGAACGAAAAAAAAAAAAAAGAGAAAGAAACCCTATTTCAATAAAAAAAATATCTTTTTTATCTATCCTTTTCCATATTCATATATATAGAATGTGTACCATAATTTAGAATTTATGTATAGAATATGTATCATAATTCATGAATTAATAGGGAACTCTTTTTCGTAAGTAAAAACGACGGGTTAGTTATATTTATACAAGAAGTATTTTATTGAAGCATTAAGTTATTACTCAACAAAGAAGAATTCCAATTTTTTAAAGAAGGGGTGAGATCAATTCAGAAGTACTTTGTTTTTTTTATTATTTTTATTATAAAAATATTAAAATAATAATTATAACATATAACAGACAGAATTCTTTTGGTCTAATTTTGGGCCGCCAATAAGGTTTGACCTTATCCATCCTACAAACGTATCAAGATAAAAAAATACTTACCCGGTCCTTAGATTTATTTATGGCCTTCAAGGAGCCGTATGAGATGAAAATCTCATGTACAGTTCTGTAATAGCGGTGATAATAGTGATGGTATCACCGACTATGATTATCTAATAGTTCAAGTACAATTGATATAGTTGAGGCACAATCAAAATATGGTTTGGGGGGCTGGAATTTATGGCGTCAGCCTATAGGGTTTATCATTTTTCTCATCTCTTCCCTAGCAGAATGTGAGAGATTACCTTTTGATTTACCAGAAGCAGAAGAAGAATTAGTAGCAGGTTATCAAACCGAATACTCGGGTATAAAATTTGGTTTATTTTATGTTGCTTCTTATCTAAACCTATTAGTTTCTTCATTATTTGTAACAGTTCTTTACTTGGGAGGCTGGAATATATCTATTCCAGACATATATGTTTCTGAGTTTTTTGAAATAAATAAATTGGGTGGAGTCTTTGAAGCGACGATTGGTATCTTTATTACATTAACTAAAACCTATTTGTTCTTGTTCATTCCTATAACAACAAGATGGACTTTGCCGAGGCTAAGAATGGACCAACTATTAAATCTTGGATGGAAATTTCTTTTACCGATCTCTCTCGGTAATCTATTATTAACAACTTCTTCCCAACTCTTTTCGCTGTAAAGCGATATTCTATATTCCCAATTTGTCTCAAACAAGAGAAATAAACAAACATAAAATTTTTAATATATATATATATTCACGATATGTTTTCTATGGTAACTGGGTTCATAAATTATGGTCAACAAACAGTACGGGCTGCAAGGTACATTGGTCAAGGTTTCTTGATTACTTTATCTCACGCAAATCGTTTACCCGTAACTATTCAATATCCTTATGAAAAATTAATTACCGGGGAGCGTTTCCGCGGCCGAATTCATTTTGAATTTGATAAATGTATTGCTTGTGAAGTATGCGTTCGTGTATGTCCTATAGATCTACCTGTTGTTGATTGGAAATTGGAAACAGATATTCGAAAGAAACGATTACTAAATTACAGTATTGATTTCGGAATCTGTATATTTTGTGGTAATTGTGTTGAGTATTGTCCAACAAATTGTTTATCAATGACTGAAGAATATGAACTTTCTACTTATGATCGTCACGAATTAAATTATAATCAAATTGCTTTGGGTCGTTTACCAATGCCCGTAATTGACGATTATACAATCCGAACAATTTTTAATTCGCCTCAAATAAAAAATAAGTAAATATCTTGATTCAAGAATAAATTCCAATTACTTTAACAATACTAAGGTTTGGTTTTGATTTAAAGAAATAAGGGTTCTTTCATTTTGTTTGGTCAATAATTACAAATCCCAATTATTAATTGGTTGCTAAGAATCGAGTCTTAATTTTGATTGAAAATCTATTAATTAATATATCCTTAATATATTTCGAAATAAAAAATTTAGGAATTTCGGATTAGAACTCTCCTTTCAGATAAAGAATAAAATTAGCTCAATAATTGTACCTAGATTTAGTCACATCTCTTAGGATTTAATTAGGAATTTATCAAAAATTATAAAAAAAAAAATTCTGGTCGGGTCTCAATAAAGTCATGAAAAACATTTCGATTTATTTATCTCTTATTTTACATATAATGGATTTGCCTGGACCAATACATGACTTTCTTTTAGTCTTTCTGGGATCGGGTCTTATACTAGGAGGTATAGGTGTGGTATTATTTACCAACACCATTTATTCCGCCTTTTCATTGGGACTGGTTCTTGTTTGTATATCCTTATTCTATATTCTATTAAACTCCTATTTTGTAGCTGCTGCACAACTTCTTATTTACGTCGGAGCTATAAATGTTTTAATTGTATTTGCTGTGATGTTTATGAATGGTTCAGAGTATTATAAAGATTTTAATCTTTGGACTATTGGGGATGGGATTACTTTGCCTGTTTGTACAAGTATTTTTGGTTTACTAATGATTACTATTACGGATACGTCATGGTACGGGATTATTTGGACTACAAGATCAAACCAGATTATAGAGCAAGATTTGATAAGTAATAGTCAACAAATTGGAATTCATTTATCAACCGATTTTTTTCTTCCGTTTGAATTCATTTCGATAATTCTTTTAGTCGCTTTAATAGGCGCAATTGCCGTAGCACGCCAGTAATAAATCTCTAGAATTACCAACAGTAATCAAAATTCAACTCTGTTCTGTGTTATTACATTTTTTTATCTTCCATTTTTAAATGGGTTATGTCTAAAAGTCAAAATAAAAACACTTTTATTTAATATTACTAATACATAAAATTGTTCCGCACTTTATATTCTAGTCAATTGAATCTATTGGGTTGTTGTTCAGTTCATATTGAAATGAATCAAAATTGCTAAGGAGTTAGTCAATGATGCTCGAGCATGTACTTGTTTTGAGTGCCTACTTATTTTCTATCGGTATCTATGGATTGATCACAAGCCGAAATATGGTTAGAGCCCTTATGTGTCTTGAACTTATACTGAATGCGGTTAATATAAATTTCGTAACATTTTCTGATTTTTTTGATAGCCGGCAATTAAAAGGAAATATTTTCTCCATTTTTATTATAGCTATTGCCGCCGCTGAAGCAGCTATTGGACCGGCTATTGTTTCGTCAATTTATCGTAACAGAAAATCAACTCGTATCAATCAATCGAATTTGTTGAATAAGTAGTATTAATCATAAAAATTATAATATTCATAAATTCAAATTAACATGACCATACATTAAATCTAATGTATATTTTAGAAAATGTAAGAAATCAAAGTATCTTGGCTCTATCGTACGAGTCGATCCAGAAGTAGATTGCTTCAAAATTTCTGGTAAATTATTGATTCATCTGGTATCTAAATATATGACTCATTTACAAGTTTACTAGATCGAAAATTTCTGACGTTTAAAAATTTATAGATCCAATGTCACATTCAGTAAAGATTTATGATACGTGTATAGGGTGTACTCAATGTGTGCGAGCCTGCCCAACTGATGTATTAGAAATGATACCTTGGGACGGATGTAAAGCTAAGCAAATCGCTTCTGCTCCAAGAACAGAGGACTGTGTCGGTTGTAAGAGATGTGAATCCGCCTGTCCAACGGATTTCTTGAGTGTTCGCGTTTATTTATGGCATGAAACAACTCGAAGTATGGGTCTAGCTTATTAATACGTTCCAGAAAACCCTACTCGAATACATTTGATTTTTTTACCTTTACCGACAAAAACCCGCGCTCAAAATATATTTATTTCGGGCACGGGTTTTTCTGGTCCAAGTTTATTTTGTTTTTACTATGAATAATTTTCCTTGGTTAACGCTAGTTGTAGTTTTGCCAATATTCGCGGGTTCCTTAATTTTCTTTCTTCCTCATAGAGGAAATAAGGTAATAAGGTGGTATACAATATGTATATGCATATTGGAACTCCTTTTAACAACCTATGCATTCGGTTATCGTTTCCAATTGGATGATCCGTTAATGCAACTAACGGAAAATTATAAATGGATCGGTTTTTTTGATTTTTACTGGAGATTGGGAATAGACGGAATTTCTATAGGACCCATTTTACTGACAGGATTTATCACAACTTTAGCTACTTTAGCGGCTTGGCCCGTTACTCGAGATTCCCGACTATTCCATTTCCTAATGTTAGCAATGTATAGCGGTCAAATAGGACCATTTTCTTCTCAAGACCTTTTACTTTTTTTCATCATGTGGGAGTTAGAATTAATTCCCGTTTATCTACTTCTATCCATGTGGGGTGGAAAGAAACGTTTGTATTCAGCTACAAAATTTATTTTGTACACTGCCGGGGGTTCCGTTTTTTTGTTAATAGGAGTTTTAGGTATTGGTTTATACGGCTCCAATGAACCGACATTAAATTTTGAAACATCAGCTAATCAATCGTATCCTGTAGCACTAGAAATAATATTCTATATTGGATTTCTTATTGCCTTTGCTGTCAAATTACCGATCATACCCCTACACACATGGTTACCAGACACCCATGGAGAGGCACATTATAGTACTTGTATGCTTTTAGCCGGAATCTTATTAAAAATGGGAGCATATGGGTTGGTTCGGATCAACATGGAATTATTACCCCACGCCCATTCTATATTTTCTCCTTGGTTGATGATAGTAGGCACAATTCAAATTATCTATGCAGCTTTAACATCTCCTGGTCAGCGTAATTTAAAAAAAAGAATAGCCTATTCTTCTGTATCTCATATGGGTTTCATAATTATAGGAATTGGTTCTATAAGCGATACAGGGCTCAATGGGGCCATTTTACAAATAATTTCTCACGGATTTATTGGCGCTGCACTTTTTTTCTTGGCCGGAACGAGTTATGATAGAATACGACTTGTTTATCTCGACGAAATGGGCGGAATGGCTATCTCAATTCCAAAAATATTCACTACTTTCAGTATCTTATCAATGGCTTCGCTTGCATTACCGGGCATGAGCGGTTTTGTTGCCGAATTGGTAGTTTTTTTTGGAATACTTACTAGCCAAAAATATCTTTTAATGACAAAAATATTAATTACCTTTGTAATGGCAATTGGAATGATATTAACTCCTATTTATTCATTATCTATGTTACGCCAGATGTTCTATGGATACAAGCTTTTTAATGCCCCAAATTCTTATTTTTTTGATTCTGGACCGCGCGAGTTATTTATTTCGATTTCTATCCTTTTACCTGTAATAGGTATTGGTATTTATCCCGATTTCGTTTTCTCATTATCAGTTGACAAGGTCGAAGCTATTCTATCAAATTTTTTTTTATAGATAGTTTTTGTCAATAAACTAAAAAAAAAATCCAATAACTTTAAAAATCGTTCATTGGACAAAAAAAGTATTTTTCTGCTTTATAAGTTAAATAAAAAAATAGGAATTCTATTATATATTATAATTATATAATAGAATTATATAACCAGATATTTTTAACATTTTGAGAACCATTTGAATCAAGTAATGGAAATGGAATGATTCAAATGGTTCTTGATGGTTTAATAAGGGTTTCATATCTATACGTATGCTGCCCTAGGCTTCCGGTTATCAAGTACTTTATTCAATTAAATTAGATGGTAATGTAAATGAACCATAACTATGCAACCCTATTCCTAATAGATTAACCCCAAAATAGCATATCCAAATTATAAGAAAGCCCATTGAGGCCACAATTGCAGAATTTTCAGTTTCATAATTTTTATTTGTTCTAATATGTAAATAACTTGCAAATATGGTCCAAGTAATAAAGGCCCAAGTCTCTTTAGGATCCCAATTCCAATAGGATCCCCATGCTTCATTAGCCCATACTGCTCCCGAAAGAATACCTATGGTTAAAAGGATAAATCCTAAACTAATAATACGATAACTCCATCGATCCAATTGTTGAATTAATTGATATCTGTAATAATTTTGAGAAGAAATCAAAGAGGTGTTTTTTAACACATTGGTTCTTTCATTCACGTATTGAATCTCACCAAAGGAAAATGGCTCGGTTAATAAACTCTTGCTTTGACTAAAAATCCTTAGGAATTTTCGAAATGTAATGACTAGAAGAGCTAATGATAATAATGATCCACACAAAAGAGCTGCATAGCTCAACACCATCATACTTACGTGCATCATTAACCAATGCGATTGGAGAGCCGGCACTAATATTGCGGATTGATGCATTTCATTTAAAAGACCTGAAGTAGCAAAACCCTGGGTAAAAATAACACTTGGCGCCGTTATTGCGCTTAAATGGTTTTTATGTTTTTTAAAATACGGAATCATATGAATAATGGAAAAACCCCACGACAGAAAAATTAATGATTCATATAAATCGCTTAACGGTAAATGCCCAAAAGAAATCCAACGAGTAACTAATAATCCGGTTATGCAGAAAAAAGTAGCTATCATGCCCTTTTCTGATGAATCATATAGTCCTACGATTTCATCGACGAATAAAGTTATTAAATGAATTGTAATTACAATTGAAATGATCGAAAAGGATATATGAGTTAATATACGCTCTAAAGTTGAAAATATCATAAATTTTATTAAAAGGGAGACCTCAATTATAGGAATTGAAATAGGGAATTGAATTCATTATAGGGCTTATCTCTTTTAGAAAAAAAAAAAAAAGCCATGCCGCCACTCGGACTCGAACCGAGATGCTCTAGCACTGCTTCCTAAGAGCAGCGTGTCTACCGATTTCACCATAGCGGCTTATTCGAAATCATAATAACCCATTTTTATTAAATCGTCGAGATTGAGGGGGGGTTAATTCAATATTTTTTTAGAAAACATTCAATTAATGACTAAAAATTTGTTTCAAAATTAGGCATTTAATCTAAACGTTTTCATTAATTTATTAATTTTTCATTAATAATATAAATTATTATAATATAAATTATTATTAGAATCTTATCTTTTTTTTTTATTATTTCTTTTAGTATTTTAAAGTATCCGTTCTTTAAATTTTTAACTAACAACGGAGTTTTTCATTTCGTAGTTTATTACTTTAAGGTTGGTCTCCTGAAAATAAAATGGACATTTGTAACCAGATAATTTTGACTTTAATCCACGGCTAGAACTAAAAAATAAATTGATTATCGAGTCAAGTCGATGGGGAAGGTGAGAATCCCCATCTTGAAAATGATAAAACATACCAAAAGGTGAAACCTTGTGCTTGCGTTTATTCCTTTTTAAAACAAAAGAATACCATTTTTTTGTTTTATAAAAACAAAATAGTAATTTAGATTATTATCCATTATTATTAGATTAATATTCTTTAGAGTATCTTGATAACTTCGAAATTTTATAAAAAAACTTTCTAAATAAATTAGAACAAAAATTAGACTCTTTTTTGAATTAGACTGATTCACATTATTTAGTTTATTGTTTGATTATTTATTTGTCACACAAAAAAAACTTTTTGAGTTACCAGTAGAAAGAGATTTCGCTAATGAAAAAGCTTTCAATGCTGCCCAATAGCCTTTCCTTTTCCAAATATTTTTACGAATACGTTTTTTTGAACTAGAGGTGCGCTTTTTTGGAACTGCCATTTTTAAATTAGAATAGGTTCATCGGTTGGATGTGAAAGACATCTATTGTTCAAAATCAATTGTTCTTTACTATATCTCTAGCTAGCTATTCTATAAATTGAACTCCCCTCATTATAAAAAGTGTTTGGAAAAATTGTTTAAAATATTACTAAAAACAATAAGATTTACTATGTCAAATAGAATAGATTGAGGTTGATAAAAAAAAATAAAAAGGGTGTGGGGTCTTTACTTTCTATTTTTGTCATGTTACATTCTTACATGTAATAAAATACATGGAAAGCCTTAAAAACTCAATCCCTCTCCCGCTTAATAAAAACTAAAAAAAAGGTCAAGTTCGAAGAAAGAAGATACTTAATTTTTATTTTTAAACTCGAATGATCCTAGTAGTTAATTGATTAAAATATACAAACCACTTTCGAAAACTAAAAGCCATTTTTGCCCCTCCGTTTTTATTTTAAGTGTGGGATAGCAAAGCATTTCCTACAAATGGTTTTTATTCTAATTGTAATCGAAGACAATCAATTAATTCTAAAAAAAACCGTTAATGATAATGATTGTGAATAACCGAACCAAACTGCAATTTTTCGTTTTTATCTTGATAAAATTTTATTTAACAATTTGAATTTGTTATTAACAATTCAATATTAATAATAAATAAAGTACATATATCTATTTTTTTTTTTTTTTTTTCGCTTGTAACTTGTTTATATCATTTGACTAACCCTAATTCTTCATCTTCATTTGAAATATTTGAATCGGAAAGATTCCAAATAATTAAGGCTGGAAAATTAAATTATATTTAAGTTTTATTTTATATATCTTTTTATATATCTTAATTTTTTTATTAATCGACCGCTTTCAAAAGAAAAGAAATTAAGAACTAGTGAATCCGAAACAATTAATTAAGATAATTTTTTTTTTTTTTATTATGGAATATACATATCAATATTCATGGATCATACCGTTCATTCCACTTCCAGTTCCTATGTTAATAGGAGCAGGACTTCTACTTTTTCCAACGGCAACTAAAAAGCTTCGCCGTATGTGGGCTTTTCCGAGTGTTTTATTATTAAGTATAGTTATGATTTTTTCAGCCTATTTATTTATTCAGCAACTAAATAACAATTCTGTCTATCAATATATATGGTCTTGGACCATCAATAATGATTTTTCGTTAGAGTTCGGCTCCTTGGTTGATCCACTTACTTCTATTATGTCAATCTTAATCACTAGTATTGGGGTTATGGTCCTTATTTATAGTGACAATTATATGTCTCATGATCGAGGATATGTGAGGTTTTTTGCTTATATGAGTTTTTTCAATACTTCAATGTTGGGATTAGTCACTAGTTCTAATCTAATACAAATTTATATTTTTTGGGAATTAGTTGGAATGTGTTCTTATCTATTAATCGGTTTTTGGTTCACTCGACCCAGTGCGGCGAATGCTTGTCAAAAAGCGTTTGTAACTAATCGCGTTGGGGATTTGGGGTTATTATTAGGAATTTTAGGTTTTTATTGGATAACTGGTAGTTTTGAATTTCAGGATTTGTTTGAAATATTAACTAATTTAGTTTCTCATAATGAAGTTAATCCCTTATTTGTTACTTTCTGTGCCTTCCTATTATTTGCCGGCGCAGTTGCTAAATCTGCCCAATTCCCCCTTCATGTCTGGTTACCCGATGCCATGGAAGGGCCTACCCCTATTTCCGCTCTTATACATGCTGCTACCATGGTAGCAGCAGGAATTTTTCTTGTAGCTAGGCTTCTTCCTCTTTTTATAGTTATCCCTTATATATTAAATATAATATCTTTGATAGGTATAATAACATTATTTTTAGGAGCTACTTTAGCTCTTGCTCAAAAAGATATTAAGCGGGGTTTAGCTTATTCTACAATGTCTCAATTGGGTTATATGATGTTAGCTTTAGGTATGGGTTCTTATCGAGCTGCTTTATTTCATTTGATTACTCATGCTTATTCGAAAGCATTGTTGTTTTTAGGATCTGGATCTATTATTCACTCGATGGAAGCTATTGTTGGATATTCTCCAGATAAAAGTCAAAATATGGTTCTTATGGGCGGTTTAAGAAAACATGTACCAATTACAAAAACTTCTTTTTTATTAGGTACACTTTCTCTTTGTGGTATTCCACCTCTTGCTTGTTTTTGGTCCAAAGATGAAATTCTTAATGATAGTTGGTTGTATTCACCGATTTTTGCAATAATAGCGTATTCTACGGCAGGATTAA